TCGAGAAAAAGGATCTCTTGTTTTTCATTGCCGTTCCCATAAGACTGAATACTATGATTCGCATTTCGAACAGGCATGAATGCGGCATCTATAGAATAATGATTTCCGTCTTGAAAGTTATTTGGTGTTTTTATATTATATCCTCGATTCCTCTCGATTTGTAATCCAATACGCAAATCGACGGGTTCTGTTAGGATAGCTATGTGCTGCGTATTATCAACGATTTCTACAGAAGGCGGCAAGAGGATGTCTTGAGCAGTTACATACCCCGGACCTTTGGCACAAATAAGCGCGTCACAAGTTCCATAAAGATTACTTCTCAATACTATTTCTTTCAAATTCATTAAAATTTCATGTACCGATTCTTGAATCCCCGCTATAGTAGAATATTCATGCGGGATTTTCTCAGATTTTGCGCGTGTAATACATGTTCCTTCTATTTCTCCAAGCAAAACTCTTCGCATCGCAATGCCTATTGTGTCGGCTTGACCTTTCATAAGTGGAGACAAAATAAAGCGCCCATAATAAAGACGCTTACTGTCTACTCTTGATTCAACACACTTCCACTGTAGTGTCCGAGTCGATACTTTTACTTTCTCTCGAACCATAGTAATATTATTTGGTAGATCGTTGAGTCATTTATTTCTCTTGAAATCTCTTCAATGTTTATTTCTACACCCGTCTTTTTTTAGGGGGTCTGCAACCATTATGTGGCATAGGGGTTACATCCCGTACGAAATTTAAAAGAATCCCGCTTCGACGAATAGCTCGTAATGCTGCATCTCTTCCGAGACCAGGACCTTTGATCATGACTTCTGCTCGTTGCATACCTTGATCCGCTACTGCGCGAATAACATTTGCTGCTGCGGTTTGAGCAGCAAAAGGCGTACCTCGTCTCGTTCCCCTGAATCCACAAGTCCCGGCCGAGGACCACGAAATTACTCGCCCTCGTACATCTGTAACAGTCACAATGGTGTTGTTGAAACTTGCTTGAACATGAATAACGCCCTTTGGTATTCGGCGTCCACTTTTACGTGAACCAATCCGTCCCGGCCTACGTGAAACACTTCTTGGTGTAGATTTTGCCATATTTGATCATTTCATAAATCGAAGTCAGAGATATATGGATATATCCATTTCATGTCAAAACCGATCTTTTATTTTGATTTGTTCATCTGGGTCTTTTCTTGAGTCCCGTTTGGAAAGATTATCCTTGTCTTTGTTTATGTCTTGGGTTGGAACAAATTACTATAATCCGGCCCCTCCTGCGGATCAGTCGACATTTTTCACAAATTTTACGAACTGAAGCCCTTATTTTCATAATTGTTATTCCTTAAATGAATTTTGAATCTATGTATTGGAAGAAAAAAAGTTTCTTGAAATTTTAGAACCGTGGTTTGTATCTCCCTGAAAGGAATCTTGCAAAATCACCTAATTACTCAAATCCTTTTGTGTAGTCTAGATATTAATATTATATATCTGCCCTCCATTTGAATCATAACGACTTCCTGCAATTTTGACTCTATCCACCGAACATATATGTATATATGTATCAAAACGGGACAGATCCCTTTTCAAATATACCTAGAATCATACTTTGTTCTTTAAACCATCTAAACTAAATCGACCCCAGAGCATACCGTTGAAGAGTTATTCAGTAATTAAACCAAACCCCGAGGAACCAACCCCCCCTCTTTTTTCACAATACAAAAGTAAGCTTCGGATAGAAGAAGAATTACCATATATAACATAAAATTTCCCCGCCGATTCTTTCTAGTCGAGCCGCTCGGTCTGTCATTATACCCCGAGAAGTAGAGAGAATTACAATCCCCATCCCATCTAAAATTCTAGGAATTCGTTGATAGTTAAAATAGATTCGGAGACCGGGTCGACTGATTCGTTTTAAATTTAAAATGGGTCTATAGGGTCCTTTCCTATTCCTTCTATGTCGTAGGGTTAAAACAAAAAACTCTTTTTTGTTTTCTGAGAGTTTCCTTACGTTTTCTATAAAACCCTCTCGCAAAAGTATTTTAACAATGTTTTCGGTGATGTTAGTAGATGCTATTCGAACTGTTCCCTTTCTATTCATGTCAGCATTTCGGATAGACGTTATTATGTCAGCAATAGTGTCGTTGCTCATGATAAACTAAAAATTTTGTTACTTCCAAATTTTGATATAATCAACATGTTCTTTTTTTAGGAAAATTATTAAAAGTATATGCGTGAGACATACTCGACTAAATTTTTATTTATCTATATTTTTATTTATCAATTTTATTTTTTTATTTATCTATATTTTTATTTATCAATTTTATTTTAATATTATCACTATAGCGGGGTCCCATCTTATAATACTTCCGGCGCTAATGAAACTATTTTAGTAAAATTCAACTGTCTCAATTCCCGGGCGATCGCACCAAAAACTCGAGTTCCCTTTGGATTTCCCTCTTGATCAATGACAACTGCAGCATTGTCATCATACCTTATTATCATACCGTTATCGCGTCTGAGTTCTTTACAAGTACGTACAATTACTGCTCTGATCACTTCTGATCTTTCTAGAGGCGTATTTGGTACTGCTTCCTTGATCACAGCAACAATAACGTCTCCAATATTAGCATATCTACGATTACTGGCTCCTATGATTCGAATACACATCAATTCTCGAGCACCGCTATTGTCTGCTACATTCAAATGGGTTTGAGGTTGAATCATATCGTTTTTTGAATCTGTTTTTTTAATGTTAAATTTAAAGTAAAGCACTGAAAGGACGAAGTAAAAAAAAAAGAAATAAAATTGAATTTTTTTATACCCAAGAGTTATTTATTTATTTCGCCATCCCTATCCAGAAATAATGAATTGCGTTCTTATAGGCATTTTAGATGCCGCTATTGAAATAGCCTTTCGAGCTAGATTTTCGGCTACTCCACTCATTTCATAAAGTATTCGACCCGGTTTAACGACGGCTACCCAATATTCGGGGGATCCTTTCCCGGACCCCATACGTGTTTCCGTGGGTCTGACCGTAACAGGTTTGTCTGGAAATATACGTACCCATATTTTTCCCCCGCGCCGTACATTTCGTGTCATTGCGCGGCGTCCCGCTTCGATTTGTCGAGATGTAATCCAAGCGGGTTCAAGTGCTTGAAGAGCATATTGACCGAAAGAAATATGATTACCTCGATAAGATATTCCTTTCATTCTTCCTCTATGTTGTTTACGGAATCTTGTTCTTTTGGGGTTATAATCGATGGTTCTTTCTCAAAGCCATCTCTACTACAGAACTGGACATGAGAGTTTCGTCTCATCCAGCTCCTCACGAATGAAAGGACTCAAAAAGATTTTATCAAGATATACAGGGATTTAATGAATAATATACTGAAGCCTAGTATTTTTGGAAATTTCATCTAATTAATCTATTCGAAATTTGTATATCGTGTTTAGATAGAGACTTGAAACATGTAGATTCTCTTTATAGAGAATCTCAATGTCTTTTTTTTTTAGCGTTATAACAAATCTTTATTTTGTTTTGCCTTTTACCAGATCGGATCGATTAAAATGAATCAATCCAATAATCGATCAAAATGAATCAATTCAATAAAAGCCAATCAAAGAAAACTTTCGCGGGCGAATATTTACTCGTTCAATATCTATTTGAGTTGTAGGGTTAGTTCATGACCCCTCCGAATAAAAATAAAAGAATTGTTTAGTTCCGGGGTTCGTTTCGCCATCCCACCCAATAAATCATTAAGATTCATTTCCAATCGAATCCTCTTTATTCACGGGTTCCGTCGTTCCCATTGCTTCTCGATTAATGGTTAGGTCTGAATTCTCCAACGGAGTCCTTTTTTCTTAAGTCAATTTTCTCAGTTTTTATTGGCTCGAGGCTCTTGATTTTTTTCTTCTATTTTTTTTGTTCTATGAGTGGATTCATCTAATTAGAGATGAATCATTATTGATGCTCTATTACACTGTTTTTAAGAGATGACTCACAGACCTTACATATTGGAATCCTATATCATTGCTATTTTTTTCTCTCTTTCTCTCATCCTTCCATTTATCCGTCTGTTTTTCCATTTTCCTTCCCAACTGAGAACTTCACAACCAATAATCAGATTGGGTTTTTAGGTTTATGAAAAAAAAACATTTCAGTTGCTACAACGATATGACCAATATATTATATCTTGACTGGTTCTTTGGATTCAGATTATACGAAGCAATGAGTTGGTTATTAGTCCTCGAGTTATTAGTTTATACTACAGGACGGGACGGTCCAGTGTTTTGAATCCTCGACCTAAAAAAACCAACGAGTCGCACACTAAGCATAGCAATTAGATAAAAAAAAATAAATCGAATTTTTATTCAACCCTATAGAATTGCGGAATTTCTCGTTTTGGTTTTGATTGAACATACAAAGAAAAAAGAGTTCGTTCTGGGTTTGGTTTAGTTCCATCAATGGGTATACTTTAATGACACGTAAACTTTTATTTTTCTTCGTCTACAAATATCCAAATCTTGATTCCTAATACCCCATAGATTGTTCGAACTGTATAGGAACAATAATCAATTTGAGCTCCAATGGTTTGTAGAGGAACTCTACCTTCTCTGATCCATTCGGCGCGCGCAATTTCTTTTCCGTCAAGACGCCCTGCAATTTGTACTTGAATTCCTTTTGTATCCGCCTGTTCAGTTAATTCAATAGCTTTTTTCATTGCTTTGCGAAAAGAAACCCGATTTTTTAATTGGCCGGCTATAAATTCGGCAAGAATATTGGGGTTTCCATAAGGATTTGCAATTCTTGTAATAGCAATGTTTAGTTTTCGGTTCACACAATTAAGTTCTTTTTGTACATTCAATTGCAATTCTTCAATTCTTCGCGGTCGATTTTCGAGTAATAATTTTGGGAATCCTATATAGATTATGACTTGAATTAGATCAATTCGTTTTTGAATCTCGATACGCGCAATTCCCTCAACACCGGGGGATACTCTCATATTTTT